ATCAAGGAATCCATTTTTTTCTTAAGCCTGAAATAAAGGATTCTTTTGAAATAGAAGAGATGTTTAATTCGAAATTAGGAGTTTCGAGTTATAAAATGAATCAATGGAAAGGATGGTTGAAAAGCTATAATCAATACGATTTATCTCAGATAATATGGTCTAGATTAATATCAGAAAAGTGGCGAAATAGAGTTCGCCACTGTCGTATGACGAAAAAGGAAAATTTAAGCAAATGGCATTCATATGAAAAAAACGAATTAATTGATTCCAAAAAACAACAAAAAATTAAAGTCTATTCATTATCGAATAAATCGAATAAAAAATATAATTTTCAAAAATACTATATATATGATCTTTTATCATATAAATTTATGAATTATAATTATGAAAATAAAACAGAATGCTTTTTTTCTAGATCTCCGTTTCAAGGAAATAAGAACCAAGATATTTCTTATGACACACATAAAGACACCCTTTTTGATATGCTGAGGAGTATTTCTATCAATAATTTTCTAGGAAAGGTAGATATTCTACCTATGGAAAAAACTGCGGATAGAAAATATTTTGATTGGAAAATTATCAATTTTTCTCTTATACAAAGGGTAGATATTGAAACCTGGGTCGCGATCGATACTAATAGAAATCAAGATACTCAGATTGGTACTAAAAATTCTCAAATAATTAATAAAAAAGATCTTTTTTATCTTATTATTCCAGAAATCAATCCACCAAACTCCCACAAAGTCTTTTTTGATTGGATGGGAATGAATGCAAAAATGTTAAAGCATCCCATATCGAATCTTGAACTTTGGTTCTTCCCAGAATTTGTGTTACTTTATAATGCATATAAAACGAAATCTTGGTTTATACCAAGTAAATTACTTCTTTTAAATTTGAATAGAAATAAAAAAAGTAGTGAAAATAAAAAGATCAATGAAAAGCAAAAAAGAAGTTTTTTGATACCATCGACTAAACATCATCGAAATCAAGAACAAAAAGAATCCACAGGCCGAGGATACCTTCGCTCTATTCTTTCACAAGAAAAAGACATTGAAGAAAATTCTGAAAGATCAGACATGAAAAAAGGGAAAAAGCAAAAACAATACAAAAGTAACACAGAAGCAGAACTTGATTCATTCCTGAAACGTTATTTGCTTTTTCAATTGAGATGGGACGATACTTTGAATCAAAAAATGATCAATAATATCAAGGTATATTGTCTCCTCCTTAGACTGATAGATCCAAGAAAACTTATTATATCCTCAATTCAAAAGAGAGAAATGAGTTTGGATATAATGTTGATTCAGAAGAGTTTAACTCCTACAGAATTGATGAAAAAGGGAGTATTGATTATAGACCCCATTCATTTGCCTGGAAACGACGATGGACAATTAATTATGTATCAAATCATAGGTATTTCCTTATTTCATAAGAGTAAGCACCAAACTAATCAAAAATACCAAGAACAAAGATATGTTTCTAAAAATAATTTTTATGAAGCTAGTTCACCACATCAAAGAATAACTGAAACTAGGCACAAAGTTCATTTAGATTTGCCTGTTCCTGAAAATATTTTATCATTTAGATGTCGTAGAAAATTTAGAATTCTAATTTGTTTCAATTCAAAGAGTAGGAATGGTGTAGATAGAAATTCAATATTTTGGAACGAGAAGAATGTAAAAAACAGCAACCAAGTTTCGGCTGATAAGAAACATCTGGATAGAGAGAAAAAGAAATTAATTAAATTAAAGCTTTTTCTTTGGCCTAATTATCGATTAGAAGATTTAGCTTGTATGAATCGTTCTTGGTTTGATACCAACAATGGCATTCATTTTTGTATCTTAAGGATACAGATGTATCCACGAATTCAAAATTCGTGAATAATACACTTTTTCACTATATGCTTATAGGATATATGAAAGCAACCAAATACACACATCACATGTCTTACATTTCATTCGAATAGCCAATATGAAATTTGTCTCAATTAGATCGCAAAAGAAATCAACAGAACCTGCTTCATTTTCGGTCTAAACTCTTCGATGCGAAAATGTACCAATCCTTTTATATCCTCTATCTAAATCCAATTTTAAATTGGATTGATTTGACTTCAGAAAATTAGGAGTTCATAAATTCTATTATTGTATATATCACATTAAAATGAATGGCATTATTATTACTGATCAGTAAAATCCATATCTGTAAAAAAAAGGGGGCAAAGGCATTTTTTTATGGTCAAAAATTCATTCATTTCAATTATTTCTCAAAAAGAAAACAGAGGGTCTGTTGAATTTCAAGTATTCAGTTTCACCACTAAAATAAGGAGACTTACTTCACATTTGGAATTGCACAAAAAGGACTCTTCATCTCAGATAGGTTTGCGAAAAATTTTGGGAAAACGTCAACGGCTGCTGACTTATTTGTCAAAAAAGAATATAGGGCGTTATAAAGAATTAATTGGTGAGTTGGGTATTCGAGAAATAAAAACTCGTTAATTTGAAGTGTAATACCATTTAAACTTATTCATTTTCATTTTGATGAACTTCTTTTTTTTACTTTCAGAAATGCATGGAAGAATGACTCGGGAAAAAAAAAACTTATGATTGCATCAACTACAAGAAAAGACCTCATGATAGTCAATATGGGCCCTCACCACCCATCAATGCATGGTGTTCTTCGACTGATAGTTACTCTCGACGGTGAAGATGTTATTGACTGTGAACCAATATTGGGTTATTTACATAGAGGGATGGAGAAAATTGCGGAAAATCGAACAATTATACAATATTTGCCTTATGTAACGCGTTGGGATTATTTAGCTACTATGTTCACAGAAGCAATAACTGTAAATGGACCGGAACAGCTAGGCAATATTCAAGTACCTCAAAGGGCTAGCTATATCAGAGCTATTATGTTGGAGTTGAGTCGTATCGCTTCCCATTTGTTATGGCTTGGCCCTTTTATGGCAGATATTGGGGCACAGACTCCTTTCTTCTATATTTTTCGAGAACGAGAATTGATATATGACCTATTCGAAGCTTCCACCGGTATGCGCATGATGCATAATTATTTTCGTATCGGAGGAGTAGCTGCTGATCTACCTCATGGCTGGATAGAAAAATGTTTGGATTTTTGCGATTATTTTTTAACCGGGGTTGCTGAATATCAAAAGCTTATTACACGGAATCCTATTTTTTTAGAACGAGTTGAAGGCGTAGGCATTATTGGCGCAGAAGAAGCACTAAATTGGGGTTTATCAGGACCAATGCTACGAGCTTCCGGAATACAATGGGATCTTCGTAAAGTTGATCGTTATGAGTGTTACGACGAATTTGATTGGGAGGTTCAATGGCAAAAAGAAGGGGATTCATTAGCGCGTTATTTAGTACGAATCAGTGAAATGACAGAATCCATAAAAATTATCCAACAGGCCCTGGAAGGAATTCCAGGGGGACCCTATGAGAATTTAGAAATCCGACGCTTTGGTAGAATAAAAAACCCCGAATGGAATGATTTTCAATATCGATTTATTAGTAAAAAACCTTCTCCGACTTTTGAATTGTCGAAACAAGAACTTTATGTAAGAGTTGAAGCACCAAAAGGCGAATTGGGAATTTTTATGATAGGAGATCAGAGTGTTTTTCCTTGGAGATGGAAAATTCGACCACCGGGTTTTATCAACTTGCAAATTCTTCCTCAGTTAGTTAAAAGAATGAAATTGGCTGATATTATGACGATACTAGGTAGCATAGATATCATTATGGGAGAAGTTGATCGTTGAAATGATAATTGATACAACTGAAATACAAACTATCAATTCTTTTTACAGATTGGAATCCTTAAAAGAGGTCTATGGGATCATATGGATGCTTGTCCCTATTTTGACTCTTGTATTAGGAATCACACTAGGTGTACTAGTAATTGTTTGGTTAGAAAGAGAAATATCTGCAGGAATACAACAACGTATTGGACCTGAATACGCCGGGCCTTTAGGAATTCTTCAAGCTCTAGCAGATGGTACAAAACTACTTTTCAAAGAGAATCTTCTTCCATCTAGAGGCGATACTCGTTTATTCAGTATCGGGCCATCCATAGCGGTCATATCCATTTTACTAAGTTATTCAGTAATTCCTTTTAGCTATCGACTTATTCTAGCTGATCTTAGTATTGGTGTTTTTTTATGGATCGCCGTTTCAAGCCTTGCTCCCGTTGGACTTCTTATGTCGGGATATGGATCAAATAATAAATATTCCTTTTTAGGTGGATTAAGGGCTGCTGCTCAATCAATTAGTTATGAAATACCATTAACTCTATGTGTATTATCAATATCTCTACGTGTGATTCAGTGAGACATAAAATTTCCCCTATTTCTTTTATTTCTAGCAAAAAAGTTAAATGAACTGAATATCTATTTTCTATTTTTTTATTCATCATTGGGGTTGATAAACTAAACCAGATAGTTATATGAGTGAAATAAAACGGCTTAAAGATTTGCTGTTAAAGGAATTCAATCTCATTTCCTATGTGCAAGAATTAAGTGAAAGTAAAGACATAAGCAGTCGAGACTGTTTACCCCAAGATTAGTTGATTAGTCATCATGACTTGAAGCGGGTTCAAAAGATCAACTTGTGGGGTTTTTAGCATCTATTAACATAGTGATTGCCCTAATGGGAGATTCAAACAAAATGAGTGGATGGTTAGGAAGACCAAGATACACAAAGGATTAATAATAGAGATTCTGGAAATTATCCAATAGGATATTTCTTTATAGAAAAGGAATTTGAGTTCGGGCTTTAAGTTGGTAGAAATGATTAAGAAGTACCCCCCACAATTTCGATCTAGAGTATGTTCCTATCCACCGATTAAGTAAATAACTATCAATAACGAAGAAATCTTTTACTTTGTATAATGTCCCTTTAGAAAGGAGAATAGGAACGAAATAAAATAGAAAGACTATAATTGCAAAAAGAGATCTTTTTTTTATTCATACCTAGTCTTTA